ATGGCACGAAATCCTTTTCATTTAGTTGAGTTTAGACCATGACCTTTAACAGGATCTATAGGGGCCCTCTTTTTAACCTCAGGATTAGCAGGGTGATTTCATGGTTATGGTTATATAACTGTAATTTTAGGTCTATTTCTTATTATAATAACAATAATTCAATGGTGGCGAGATGTTATTCGGGAGGCCACCTTTCAAGGTTTCCATACTATTCAGGTATCTAAGGGGCTTCGATGGGGCATAATTTTATTTATTGTTTCAGAAGTTTGTTTCTTTTTTGCTTTCTTTTGGGCTTATTTTCATAGTAGTTTAGCACCTAGTCCAGAACTGGGATCATGTTGACCCCCTGCTGGAATCACACCTTTAAATCCTTTTGAGGTTCCTTTATTAAATACTGGAGTCCTTCTTGCCTCTGGGGTGACAGTTACTTGAGCTCATCATAGCCTAATAGAAGGTAATAACCTCGGAGGATTACAGGCCCTCGTTGCAACCGTAGTGTTGGGTATCTACTTTACTTTTCTTCAAGGCGGAGAGTATTATGAGGCTTCATTTACAATTGCAGACGGTGCATATGGGTCAAGTTTTTTTGTAGCCACAGGATTCCATGGACTTCATGTATTAATTGGGAGAACATTCTTACTAGTTTGTCTTGTTCGTGTTTGATTGCAACATTTCTCTACCGGGCATCACTTTGGGTTTGAGGCAGCTGCTTGATACTGACATTTCGTTGATGTTGTGTGGTTATTCTTATATCTCTCAATTTATTGATGAGGATCATAAAATTTTAGAGTTTTAGAAATCTTAGATGACTGAGAAATAAGTGTTAGATTTTTAATCTAAAAACGGCAAATATGTGCCTCTAAGAGTTAACTTTAGACTTGATACTTTAAAGTAAAAGATCTGATTTGCATTTAGACAATAAGTTTTATAAACTTTCAGGTCAGTATAAAAAGCGAGAAATTTGCATTCGGTTTCGGCCCGTATCTTAGGGGTGAGAGTCCCTTTTTATACTAAGTAAATGAAAGCCAAAGCAGAGGCGCCTAGCTGTTAATTAGGAGAATGTAAGTTAAATTTACTCATTTAGTTAGGATGGAGTACTACGCCGGATGAACGGAAATCATTGATGTTGATTAATATGGGATCATAGATTGTCTCTGGTACTAAAAATGCTAAGAAGATTTTTAAGTAGAGTTATTGCACTAGCATTATCTATTGTTGTAATAACATTAGGGTGAGTTTTAGCTAAGCGGGCTATTAGAGATCGGGAAAAAAGGTCTCCCTTTGAGTGCGGATTTGATCCAATTAAATCGGCCCGGTTACCTTTTTCTCTTCGGTTTTTTTTACTGGCTATTATTTTTTTAATTTTTGATGTAGAAATTGTTCTCTTGTTTCCTATTTTAGCAAGAATAGTTAGAAGTTTCTCTCTTGCTCTTGTATTCGGAACCTTTATTTTTTTAGTTATTCTTATCCTGGGCCTTTTTCACGAGTGAAATGAGGGGTCATTAGATTGAGCTCAATAGAGAAAAAACTTGGAGTAAAACAGGGCTGCTAACTTTGTTTTGGGTAATTCGATTTTATCCTTTTTCTTATGTTTTCAAGACTTCCTTTTGGTTATATATTTTTATCGGTAATGGGGGTTGGTACTTTACTCTCTGTTTCTTCTATTCACTGATTAAGTATCTGAGCCGGGTTAGAGATTAATTTAATTGGATTCTTGCCCATATTGGTCTATCAAAAAAGTGTGTCGGAAAGGCAGTCTGCTGTAAAATATTTTATTGTTCAGGCCTTAGGTTCTAGTTTCTTAATCTTTGGAAGTTTAATGGTATTTAATATATCTTTTACTTGAGATATGTGTACTAAGATGTACAATCCTAGGGTTTTAGGTTTTATAATATTAATTGGGGGACTTTGTATTAAGTTAGGGTTATTCCCCTTCCATTATTGGTTACCAGGAGTAATGGCTGGCTTGCCCTGGGTTTCCTGTTTATTGTTAGCGACATGACAAAAATTCGCGCCACTATTTTTAATTCTATGTTTATTAGAACTAAATCAGTCTTATATAATAGCCTTTATTCTCTGTATTATTAGTGCAGGATCTGCTTTAATTGGAGGATTAGGTGGGATAAATCAGACCCAAGTTCGTGCATTATTAGCGTATTCATCAATTAATCATCTTGGGTGAATAATGTTCGCTATTCTTCATAGTGAATGAACAATAAAAATATACTTGGGAATTTATGTTTTAATTAGAGTTTCATTATTTATAAGACTTTGATATAGCGATTCCGGAAGTATAAAAAATATTAATAATTTAAAAGGCTCCGGTTCCATGCAGTTGACAATTATGTTTCTTTTATTGTCATTAGGAGGTTTACCTCCATTATTGGGGTTTATTTCTAAGTGATTAGTTATTGCTGTGGGGAGTAGAGGAGCGTGAATGCCCATAATTTTTTTATTGATTTTAGGTTCGTTAATAAGTTTATTTTATTATTTGAGTTTATTTTTTTCTGTATTTTTAGGAGGAATAAAAAAATATGGATTAAGCAGATTAGGTGTAAATAATAGCCTCGTAGTCATAATTAATACCTTAAATGCTGTTGGCGGGATTTTAATCTTGAGGACTAATCTACTTAGTTCAGTGTAGAGTAATGCGTTGATTATTTTCTACAAATCACAAAGACATTGGTACATTATATATTTTATTTGGAATATGATCGGGGTTAGTTGGCACTGCTTTAAGACTTCTTATTCGAGCTGAATTAGGACAACCCGGAGCTTTACTGGGTGACGATCAATTATATAATGTAATTGTAACGGCACATGCTTTTGTTATAATTTTCTTTTTAGTAATACCTATAATAATTGGGGGATTTGGTAACTGATTAGTTCCTTTAATACTAGGGGCTCCAGATATGGCTTTCCCCCGATTAAATAATATAAGATTTTGGTTGCTTCCTCCTGCTTTATTATTATTACTTTCATCAGCTGCAGTTGAAAGGGGTGTGGGAACAGGATGAACCGTGTACCCTCCTCTGGCGGGAAATTTAGCACATGCAGGGGGCTCTGTTGACTTAGCAATTTTTTCTTTGCATCTTGCAGGTGCATCGTCAATTTTGGGTGCTGTAAATTTTATTACAACCATTATTAATATACGATGACGGGGCATACAATTTGAACGGCTTCCTCTTTTTGTGTGGTCAGTGAAGATTACAGCTATTTTGTTATTGTTGTCACTACCGGTTTTAGCTGGGGCTATTACAATACTTTTAACTGATCGAAACTTTAACACGGCTTTTTTTGACCCAGCAGGGGGTGGGGATCCTATTTTATACCAACACTTGTTCTGGTTTTTTGGTCATCCCGAAGTATATATTTTGATTTTACCCGGGTTTGGAATGATTTCCCACATTGTAAGTCATTATTCTGCTAAGAAAGAGACATTTGGTACTTTAGGGATAATTTATGCCATGCTAGCTATTGGTGTATTAGGATTTATTGTATGAGCTCACCACATATTTACAGTTGGAATAGACGTAGATACGCGAGCATACTTTACAGCCGCTACAATAATTATTGCAGTACCTACAGGAATTAAAGTGTTTAGTTGACTTGCTACAATTCATGGAGCTAAAATTAAGTATGAAACCCCTATATTATGAGCTTTAGGTTTTATTTTTCTATTCACAGTAGGAGGTTTAACAGGTATCGTGTTATCAAACTCTTCTTTAGATATTATGCTGCATGATACTTATTATGTTGTAGCTCATTTTCATTATGTTCTTTCGATAGGAGCCGTGTTTGCCTTATTTGGTGCATTTAATTATTGATTTCCTTTGTTAAGGGGTGTAACGTTACACAGCCGATGAACAAAGGCCCATTTTTATATCATATTCATTGGTGTGAATGTAACTTTCTTTCCTCAACATTTTTTAGGTTTAAGTGGAATACCACGCCGATATTCGGACTACCCTGACTGCTATACAAAATGAAACGTAGTTTCATCTATTGGTTCAATAATTTCATTTGTAGCTGTGCTATACTTTATGGTTATTGTTTGAGAAGCCCTAGTTTCTCAGCGGAGCGTGATCTGAAGTACTCATTTAAGAACGGCTTTAGAGTGGGATAACATTTTACCTGCTGATTTTCATAATGCCCCTGAAACAGGAGCATTAGTAGCCAACTAAAATTTTAAATAAACTGTTAAGATATGGGCCTATGAGGACAATTAGGATTTCAAGACGCAGCTTCGCCCTTAATGGAGGAATTAATTTTTTTTCATGATCATGCAATAATAATTCTGGTAATAATTATTAGCCTAGTTGGATATGCTGCTGTATCATTAATAATAAATAAGTACACATGTCGTTCATTAGTTGAAGGACAAGAAATTGAAACTATTTGGACAATTATTCCAGCATTTATTCTAGTATTTTTAGCATTACCCTCTTTACGTTTATTGTACTTATTAGACGAAATTGGGAACTGTAGTCTAACTGTAAAAAGAATTGGACATCAGTGATACTGAAGTTATGAATATTCAGATTTTTCAAACATCGAGTTTGATTCATACATAATTCCAACAAATGAGCTAGAACCTGGAGATTTTCGGTTATTAGAGGTTGATCACCGGGTCGTTTTACCCACTCAAACTGATGTTCGTGTATTAGTGACTTCAGCAGATGTTATTCACTCATGAACTGTGCCTTCATTGGGTGTAAAAGTAGATGCAATTCCAGGTCGATTAAATCAGCTAGGATTTTTCATCAAATACCCCGGTGTGTTTTATGGCCAATGTTCAGAGATTTGTGGAGCAAATCATTCATTTATACCTATTGTAGTAGAAGCTGTTCCGTTAAAAAACTTTATGGAGTGAGTTATTAATGTATCGGATTAAAAAGTTAGTTAAACGATAATATAAGGTTGTCAGTCTTACGTTACTAATTAAATTTAGTACTTTTTATATGCCTCAATTATCCCCACTGAATTGAATTTTATTATTTATTTTGTTTTGAGCAGCTGTGTTAACAATATCTATTCTAATTTGATGATCAACTAAAACTTTTTTTCAAGGGGAGAACTTAGCTCCAACTAGTTTAAAAGAAAATAAATGAAATTGATAAAAATAAGAATGCTTGTAGATATTTTTTCTTCTTTTGATGATAATAACCAGGTTTTTATGTCATTATATATTCTAATATGGCTTTTTTCTTTAGCCACAATTGTTCTTTTTAGATCATCATATTGGATTTTGTCTCCTCGATGAGTAAGAATTGTTAGGACATTTAAAGATACTGCTTCATCTCAGGTTTTTCGTTCTTTTGGGGTAAAAATAGGAGGGTTTATCAATATTATTACGGGTTTATTTTTATTTTTAATTTTAATAAATCTAAGTGGATTAGTTCCCTATGTTTTTAGACCGACTAGACATTTAGCGGTCTCCCTTACTATGGGCATGCCTCTTTGGCTTTCGTTAATTATTTCTGCAATCTTCCTTAACCCCAGTTCTGTAATTGCAGGATTACTTCCAATAGGGGCCCCGGCTCCTTTAAATCCTTTTTTGGTAATTATTGAGACAGTAAGTATTATGGTACGCCCTATCACTTTGTCTGTTCGATTAACAGCAAATATAAGAGCAGGTCATATTGTTTTAACACTAATTGGGAATTATTTGACAGCAAGGATCTTTATGTCGTCTATTTTCTCTATACTTCTCTTACTGTCTATTCAGGTTATATATACAATTTTTGAATTTGGTATTGGGCTAATTCAAGCATACATTTTTTGTTTATTAATTACTTTATACTCAGACGAACATCCTCATTAGTTGTATTAGTAAAATATACTAAACTATAAAGTTAACTGTAAAAGAACCTGTGTTCATTTTTGGGGTATGAACCCAACAGCTTAGTTCTTAGCTTATTTTACAATATAAATTTCTTTGTTGGGAAGATTTAACTCCGTTAATAGATCTACAGTCTATCGCTTTTTACTCAGCCACCAAACAAAACACACCAGGAAATATCTCCTTTCTCGATTTTGCAGGTCGATGTTTTGTATAAACTATGGCGGGCAAGGTTTAAAGATATATCTTTATATTAAGCTTTGAAGGCTTATAGTTTCAATTAACTTAAAACCTTACCAGGAGGAACTGAACCTCTCCTAAGAAATCAAAATTCTTTGTGCCCTTACACCGCTTTGTAACTCTGTATCTTTTTTAAAGTTTTTTAATCTTCTTGCTTGGAAGGCAAGTGTACTACATCATACTCAAAAGATTATTTCTAATAAATAACTTTATTCTTTTAGAATGAAAATCTAACGTGCAAATTTACACCATAGAAACTTTTCACTTCCTGCTTATGAAAGTATCTAAATGAATACTAAATATAGTTTTCTATATTAGTAATCAAATTTTTCTTTAAAAAATAAATAAGCTTGGCTCTGACTTATCCATATAGCAAGTACTAAAGAATACACATGGTTTTTATTGAGAGAGGCGAGGTAAAAAAGATTAGAGCTTAAATAAATAATTTAAGTCTGTATTCTTTTTTAAAGTATTATAGATTATAAATAATGTTTTGAAAAGTCCCGCTAACACCAGTGCTGAAGGTTAATTAAAAGGTGAAAACTTGAATTAGTTTAGTACATTAAAATCTGGTTAACTTGGTGCCAGCATCCGCGGTTAGACCAAGAGATTAAGTTATATTTTAAGGTAAAAAGACAGTTAGGTTTAAATAATTTTAGTTTATCAATCATTTATAAAGAGGTAAAATTTGCATATAAATAGTTAATTCAGTCATAACTAATTTACTGAAGCTGTGATAGTCTTGAGGGAAACTGGGATTAGATACCCCATTATTCTTGACTGTAAATCAATTAAATTTACCAGAGTACTATGAATGTCAAATAAAAATTTAAAACTCAAAGGGCTTGGCGGTGTTTTAGACCCATCAGGGGAACCTGTCTCATAATCGACAATCCACGTTAGACCTGACCCTATTTTGCACTCAGCTTGTATACCGTCGTCGTCAGGTAACTTTTAAAAAATCCGAAGTTAGCGATGGAAAATTTTGTAGATTAAAACGTCAGATCAAGGTGCAGCTAATAAAGGGGAGAGGATGGGTTACAATTATTTTATTTATAATTACGGAAGACTGTCTGAAAGCGCAGTTGGAAGGAGGACTTGAAAGTAAAATAAAATATATAGGTAATTTGAATATGGCTCTGAAACGTGCACACATCGCCCGTCGCTCTCGTTGAAAAATGAGATAAGTCGTAACATAGCAGAGGTAATGGAAATTGTCTCTAGATGGAAAACATAGTATAATTTTAATACATTTCATTTACACTGAAAATATACTTGAATAATGAGTTGTTTTTAATTAAATATTAAGGTATAAATATTTGTTTTTGGTTAAGGTCTATTAAAACATTTTAAAAGTTAGTAAAGGCGATTAAACTTTATTTTGTTATATCTTAGAGAAAGTACTGTGAGGGAATGTAAGTAAATTATATAAAAGAAAAGATAAAAACTTGTACCTTTTGCATCATGGTTTAACTAGATATTTATTTTATATTTAAATGTCTCGAAATCTAATGAGCTATTTTTATTCAATGTATTAGAAAATAGGGATTAATTGTAGCAAAAATTTTCCTAGAAATAAAAATAGAAATGAAATTTTATTCGTATTAGATGATAGCTAGTTCTTCTAAAAGGCATATAAGTGCTTTAAATTAATTTTATTTTTATGATAATAAAATAAAACAAATTTTAATTTAGTTAAATTTTTGAGGATAAGCTCGAAAATTGTATATCATATTTGCATACTATTTTAGTTAAAATTTAAGCTTGAAAATAGCTACAATTTTGATTTTGTTATAATTTCATTAAACATGTTGAAAAAGAATTGATTTGCTTAACAATAAATGAAGAAAACTTTAAAACTAAAATAAGTTGAACCTATGTTAAAATGAGTATTAATTAATATATAGATCTTTAATATTATATAGTTTAAAGCTAATATTCCTATATTAAACTTTAAATCATAAAAAGGAACTCGGCAAATACATATTCTGCCTGTTTAGCAAAAACATGGCTCCCTGTCAAAAGTAAATAGGGAGTCGGACCTGCCCAGTGAATTTTTTAACGGCCGCGGTACTCTGACCGTGCAAAGGTAGCATAATCATTTGCCTTATAATTGAAGGCTAGTATGAATGGTTTGACAAGAATATAGCTGTCTCTTTATGATTTAGTAGAATTTTATTTTCAGGTGAAGAAGCCTGTATTAAATTAAAAGACAAGAAGACCCTATCGAGCTTGAAAAAAATCAGTGGATCAACAAGTTGATTATAGTTAAAAAACCAACCACTGAAAATTTTAGTTGGGGCGACTGAGGAACAAGAAAAGCTTCCTTTACACACTAAAGACATGCAAGTCTTGATCCATAGTATTTTGATTAAAGAAATTAGTTACCGTAGGGATAACAGCATTATCTTTTTTAAGAGTTCTTATCGAAAAAAAGGTTTGTGACCTCGATGTTGGACCAGAATATCCTAAAGATGCAGCAGTCTTTAAGGGTTGGTCTGTTCGACCATTAAAATTCTACGTGATCTGAGTTCAGACCGGCGTGAGCCAGGTCAGTTTCTATCTTTAATTTTTAAAATAAACTTAGTACGAAAGGACCAGGTTATTGTAACACTTGCTAAAAACGATATTATATAATATATAATTTAGATCAAATTAGCAAAACGAATGCAATTGATTTAGGATCAGTAGATATAGGTGAAATTCCTTTATTTGATATTCAATATTATAAAGGTGGCAGATAAAGTGCATTAGGTTTAAGCCCTAAATATAAAGATGAAATTTCTTTTCTTTATAATGTATATTTCTATTATTTCATCAGTATTCGCCTATATTTGCATTTTACTAGCGGTCGCCTTTTTTACTCTTTTAGAACGAAAAGGGCTTAGATATATTCAGCTTCGAAAAGGTCCTAACAAGGTAGGCTTAATGGGATTGCCCCAACCTATTGCAGATGCTGCTAAGCTATTAACAAAAGAAATTGCAAAGCCGACAATAGCGAACTACTCACCCTATTTTGTAGCTCCTGTTTTTAGGTTCATTTTGGCCCTTTTGTTATGGCAGTTATATCCTAGATTATACTCTTGTTCATATTTTAAATGGGGTATTCTGTTTTTTTTGTGTGTATCTGGAATAAATGTTTATGGAACCCTCTTAGCGGGATGGGCCTCTAACTCTAAATATGCTCTTCTTGGGAGATTACGGGCAATTGCACAAACAATTTCCTATGAAATTAGAATGGCTCTAATTCTTTTATTTCCGCTATTCCTAGTCGGAAGTTTTAGATTTATTGAAATTAAGGAATCTCAGGAATTTATCTGATTAGCTTTTTTAATAATTCCTGTATCTTTCATATGATTTGTCACTTGCGTTGCTGAAACTAACCGGGCTCCATTTGATTTTGCGGAAGGTGAATCTGAGTTGGTTTCTGGATTCAATGTTGAATATGGCGCAGCAGGTTTTGCTCTAATTTTTTTGGCGGAATATGCTAATATTTTGGTTATAAGTTTATTCTCTTCATTGCTTTTCTTTGGTGGTAGTTCCTTAGTTTTTATAGAAAGAGACTTAGGTTTTATAGTAAAAGTACTATTCTTTGCTTTTGCATTTATTTGAGTTCGAGGAAGCTACCCTCGATTCCGTTATGACTTATTAATGGGCCTTACTTGAAAGGGATTTCTACCAGCTTCATTATCTTTTTTATTATTAATTGCGATTCTAGCCTCTTGTGTCTATTATTAATCATAAAACGAAATTGTAGTTTAATTTAAAATATTAGCATTGGAAGCTAAAGCTTGGGTATTAGTCCCACATTTCGAAATGAGCGCTTTAATTGTCTTTAGTATAACTCTATCCTCACTCTTAATACTTCCCCTTATGGTAGAGCCATTAAGACTTGGATTGGTTATTATAATATCAACTTTATTAATATGTTTTATTAGCGCCATTACCTTATCTTCGTGGTATGGTTACATTTTATTTCTAATTTATGTGGGAGGACTTCTGGTTATATTTGCTTATGTAGCGGCCTTATCTCCTAATGTCCTCTTCGGGAAAGGGACTCCAATATTATTTTTTTTTACTTTGGTTTTTCCGTTGGCAACAATTTTTTATTTCTACCCACTAATTGACCTATCTTCTATTGGGTATCTTCATATTTTTAGGGAATTAAAGTTCTTAAAGATATATGGAATTGAAATAGTATCCCCCCAAATAATTTCTATTTTAATTGGGTTAGCAATTATTCTCTTAATTAATTTAGTTGTAGTTGTAAAGATTTGTTACTATCAACATGCTTCTCTTCGGCCATTTAATGACTAAACAATGCGAAGCCCTATCCGGAAAGTCCACCCTATTCTTAAAGTTATAAATGGGGCATTAGTAGATCTACCTGCCCCTTCAAACCTATCTATTTGGTGAAACTTCGGTTCTCTGTTAGGATTATGTATAGGAATTCAAATTGTAACTGGTTTATTTTTAGCTATACACTATACAGCTCACGTAGATCTTGCTTTCAGCTCAGTAATTCATATTAGCCGGGATGTGAGGTACGGATGGTTATTGCGAGCCTTACATGCTAATGGAGCGTCATGATTCTTTATTTGTATTTATCTACATGTTGGACGGGGAATATATTATGCATCTTATGTGAATGTTCATACATGAAATATTGGTGTAGTCCTTTTATTCTTAACAATAGGAACAGCATTTTTAGGCTATGTTCTACCTTGGGGTCAAATATCTTTCTGAGGGGCAACCGTTATTACAAATTTACTTTCTGCAGTTCCGTATGTTGGTAAAATACTAGTTGAATGGGTGTGAGGTGGTTTTGCAATTGATAATGCGACATTAACCCGCTTCTTTGCTCTTCATTTCTTGTTACCGTTTGTAATAGCAGCTCTAGCTATTCTTCATTTATTATTTTTGCACGAAACAGGATCAAATAATCCCCTGGGATTGAATAGAGATGGAGAAAAAGTTCCTTTTCATTCATATTATACGTTTAAAGACCTAGTTGGGTTTATCCTAGTCCTTTTTTTATTAAGAATACTAGCTCTTTTTTCACCTCAACTTTTAACCGATCCTGAAAATTTTATTCCTGCAAATCCACTAGTTACTCCTGTTCATATTCAACCAGAATGATACTTTTTATTCGCCTATGCTATTTTGCGTTCCATTCCCAATAAATTAGGAGGAGTTATTGGCTTAGTAGGATCCATTGCTATTTTATTTATTTTACCATTTACTCATTTAGCTAAATTTCGGTCTATAGCATTTTACCCACTAAATCAAATTTTATTCTGGTGATACGTAGGTATTTTTATAATTTTAACTTGAATCGGAAGTTGTCCGGTAGAAGCCCCGTATGAGCAAATTGGTCAGGTTTTTACCGTATTATATTTTTTATACTTTATTATCAACCCCTTGATTCAAATTATATGAGATAATATTTTAGATTATTAACACAAGCAGAGTTGTTTCCTGGGGAAAGTTTGTCTTGAAAACAAACTCAAAGTGTTCAATTCACTTAATAACTTAGCAATAAGAGATAATATACTCACTTTTGGCTTACAAGACCAATGCTCTTTTTAAGCTATTATTGCAGCTTATTATTAATTAGGAAATGAGAACATTTTATTTAAGCTTACTTAGAATACTTGGAATTTTTATGGCACTATTGGCTTTATCACTCCAGTATAAACACCTATTAAGTATTTTACTCAGACTAGAGGCTATTACAATAAATTTATTTATTATGCTATTTGCCCTCTCAACAAATGTCACCTTTAGCGGAGAAACTTCCTTAATTTTAATTACCCTAGGAGCCTGTGAAGCTAGATTAGGATTAGCAATTTTAGTTGCGGTTATTCGAGCTGAAGGAAATGATTACGTTTCAAGATTTTCCTTACACAAATGCTAGGTTTATTATTTCTTAGTTCTACTTTATTACTTATCCCTTCTAGAAAATGGTCTTGATATTTAAAAATATGATCTTTAGCCCTCGGAAGTTTGATTTCTATTATTCACCTATTTAACCCCTTTTTTAGTTACGAGGCTATTAATTCACTAGTAGCATATGATTCCATATCAAGAATCTTAGTATCCCTCACTCTGTGAATTTCATTAATAATAATGATAGCAAGACAAAATAGAGTAAAAATTCCTAAAAATAACCATCCGGTGTTTTCTCTATTTATTTTACTTTTAAATCTCATTTTAATTTCAACATTTTTATGTTCAAGAAGACTCCTTTTTTACTTTCTATTTGAAGCTTCATTAATTCCAACATTATTACTTATCCTGGGTTGAGGATATCAGCCCGAGCGATTGCAAGCCGGTATATATATAATAATTTACACTGTCGCCGCCTCATTGCCCCTTCTTTTTACTATTCTCTGAGCTGCTCAAGAACTTTCTTCCAGACAAATATTAATAATTAGAAGACTACGCCTTCATATATATAGAACAAGTTGTTTATGAGCCTGAAATTTTTTAACCCTTTTATGCTTCACCGCCTTTTTAGTAAAGCTACCAATGTTTACTGTTCATTTATGACTACCTAAAGCTCATGTTGAGGCGCCCGTCGCGGGATCTATGGTTTTAGCAGCTATTTTACTTAAATTAGGAGGGTATGGAATCCTGCGTATCTATCAGTATTTTAACTTTATTTCCTCACAAACCTGTATTATTGTTTTTTCGCTAGCTATTTGAGGAGGAGTGATAACTAGAATTATTTGCTTCCGACAAGTCGACCTAAAATCCTTGATTGCTTATTCTTCTATTGGTCATATATCTCTAATACTAGCGGGAGCTTTCTCAAATACACCCTGGGGATGAAGAGGGGCTCTTGTTCTCATGCTATCTCATGGATTTTGTTCTTCTGCTTTATTCGCACTAGCAAACTATACTTACGAAAAAACACACACACGAAGTCTATTTTTAAGAAAGGGAATACTTATGCTTCTTCCAATTTTAGCTATATGGTGGTTCCTATTTTGTATTATAAATATGGCAGCCCCTCCAAGTATTAATCTTCTAGGGGAGATTATAATCTTTCCGTCTACAATTTTTAGTTCTAAATATTACCTAATTTCCCTAGGTCTTATAAGGTTTTTAGCCGCCCTATATAGAATATACCTTTACACAAGTATTCAGCACGGAGGAAGCCCAAAGTTTATTAAACCCTTTAACGATTTCAAAGCTTCTGGATTTATACTATTCTTTTTGCACTGAATTCCCGGCAATTTTCTTATTTTAAAAAGGGACCTAATTTCAATATGAATTTAATTAGGGTTAAGTTAGTCTAAACTAAAGACATCAGCTTGTGGATTTGAAAATGAAATTTGTTTCACTTAACCTATGTATATTAATCTAAAATCTTCCTCTATCAGTTCTTTATTTCTTTTAGTGTACAGCATTTTACTTTTTCCGGTTACAATGATATTTATTATATTAAATCAAAACATCATTTTAGAGTGGTCTATTTTTCAAATAAGTTCTTGCACTATAACCTTTATGCTTATTTTAGACCCAGTGAGACTTAGGTTTAGTAATGTAGTCTGCTTAATCTCAGGTTGTGTAATACTTTTTTCATCTAGCTATATATCTCATGACCCATTTTTAAAGCGATTTGTTTGACTAGTTATACTGTTTGTTTTATCTATAAATCTCTTGGTCTTTATCCCCAGTTTGCCTGCTTTGCTCCTGGGATGAGATGGTTTAGGTATTGTTTCATTTGCCCTTGTGATTTACTATCAGAACATAAAGTCTTTAGCTGCTGGGATAGTTACAGTTCTAGCTAATCGAATTGGTGATGTTATAATTCTTATTTCTATTGGCCTATTAGTTTTACAAGGTCATTGATCAGTCCTTTCAATATGAGATTTCTATCTAACTGCATGAACAGCCCTCGCAATCACTTTAGCTGCCATAACTAAAAGGGCCCAAATTCCCTTTTCTAGGTGACTTCCGGCCGCTATGGCAGCCCCTACTCCAGTATCAGCTTTAGTACACTCATCAACACTAGTAACCGCCGGAATTTTTCTTATCGTCCGTTTTTTCCCCTTTCTCGATACAATTCCCGGGTTTAAATCAGCCCTTTTGTTTATTTCTGTATTAACTCTCCTTATAGCAGGTATTGGAGCAAATTATGAAAATGATTTAAAAAAAATCATTGCCTTATCAACCTTAAGGCAATTAGGAGTTATAATAATAAGATTAGGCTTAGGGATGCCTTATCTAGCTTTGTTTCATCTCTACACCCATGCCCTATTTAAGGCTTTACTTTTTCTTTGTGCAGGTATATTTATTCATAATAGATCTAATACTCAAGATATTCGCCATATAGGCTTATTATTTTCCCAAGCTCCCCTGACTACAACCTGTATAAATATTGCTAACTTATCTCTTTGTGGGGCCCCATTCCTTAGTGGTTTTTATTCTAAAGACTTGATTTTAGAGCTATGTCTAAGAAACCCCACTAATTTCTCAATAGTCCTTTTAATTTTTTTGGCTACAGGTATAACTGCGGCATATTCCTTTCGGCTGTCATTCTGTTCCCTGTGAGGTCACATTAAAGGGCCATCTCATCACGAAAAGCAGGAACTAGATCCATACGTCAACTCGGCAACTACAATCTTAAGTTTAGCTGCCCTCGTAGCTGGCTTTGTTCTTCAAAACATCTTTCTTACTTTCAATCCCCTCCCGTTTGTCTTGCCATTCTACCTGAAAATACTAACTATGTTCGTTATTTTCTCAGGTCTCTTTATTGCCTTTATTGCTTGAGATCCCAACCACAGTGGAAGCCCTACTAATAAAATTAAGTTCTTTTTCTCAACCATGTGATTTTTAGCTCCCATTTCTACACAACCTCTTACTAAGTTTTCCATACTTTTAGGGACTAACATTATAAAGTCAGTTGACATGGGGTGACTAGAAATCTTAGGGGGTCAAGGGACCTCTCTTGTCACATCAACTATATCCATAAAAAACCAAAATATCCAAATTAAATCCTTTAATTTCTTTATTACATTGATTTTATTTATGGCGGTAATCTTCTATATAATACTGTTATCTAGTTAGCATTGATAGCTTAAATTATAGAGCATAGCACTGAAGATGCTAAGGTGGCAATCTTTGCCTCAAAGCA